AAATTCCAATGACCGTTGGATATGATTCGATCAGGTCCTGAATAATCAAGAACCCCCCCCTTTGTACCGTAAGGATTCGAACTAAACAATTTGTGTCTCACTTGATCATTAGTCACGGAGAGGTCAGAAATAGATCTCCGTTCAACAGAATGAACATTCATTTGATCTTGATCCTTGTGGAGCGAAAAAGGCACTATACTGGATCTGCACAGAGATCCTGATAATATCCATAAATGACTTGTTTTGGGTAAGAGATGAACATTACCATATTTATATTCAGGTGCATGGTACACATCGGTACTCCAGTGCATTTCTCCCTCTGAGTCAGAATAAATATGTTTTCTAACTTTCTCTTTAACTTTATTAAAATTGAAAGTGGATGTTCCAGCGCGAATCTCAGCAATCACTTGTTCTGATTCTACATATTGATCATTTTGAACTAAAAGAAAACTTTTGGGTGGAATATTCACATTATGTAGAATATCGTGACTCTCAATAGTTACATACAGGTCTATATAACATAGAAAAGCAGGATGCCCATGACGTGTACGTGTGGGATGAACCAAATCCTCATTGAATTTGATTTTTCCCTTAAAAGGAGCTCGTACATGTTCTGCAGTACCACCTGTGAATACTCCACCGGTATGAAAGGTTCTTAATGTTAGTTGAGTCCCCGGTTCGCCGATTGATTGACCCGCAATAATACCTACTGCTTCTCCTAATTCGACCAGGTCGCCATGAGTGGGACTCTGACCATAACATAATCGACAGATCCAAGATATACTCCTGCAAAGAAAGGGGGTTCGAATATATATTGGTTGTGTTCGAAAGGTTATGAATCGAGTGACAAGTCCAACCCCAATATCTTTATTTTGAGCGGCAATGCAACGTAGGCCCATATATATATTGTATGCTAATACACGACCAATTAGTGTTTGGACCCAAATTCTTTCCGTCATCCCATTTCTAGGACTCACGGAAATGCCTCGGGTAGTGCCACAATCTGTTCTACGTACAACAATGTGTTGAACTACTTCAACAAGTCTACGCGTGAGGTATCCAGCATCTGATGTTCGTACAGCAGTATCCACAACTCCTTTGCGGGCTCCGTAGCAGGAAATGATATATTCCGTTAAAGAAAGTCCTTCGCGTAAATTGCTTTGAATCGGTAAATCAATCATTTGTCCTTGGGGATCCGACATTAATCCTCTCATACCTACTAATTGGTGTACCTGAGATGCATTTCCTCTAGCTCCCGAAAAGGACATTATATGGACTGAATTAGAAGGATCAGTCATCCTAAAATTAGGATGCATTTCTTGTCTCAAATATTCACTTGTAGCATACCATATCTCAATGGATTGGCGTAATTTTTCTACTGTGTGTACATTCCCATAATGATGGTGCTTTTCTAAAATGAAACTTTGTTGTTCAGCATCTTGGACTAGCCACCCCTTAGAAGGTACTGTTAAAAGATCATCAATTCCTAATGAAATGGATGTAGCAGTGGCTTGCTGGAAACCCAGAGTCTTTACTTGATCCAGGGTGTGCGATGTATATGCCATTCCGAAGTGATCTATTAATCTGCTAATAAGTCGTTTCATGGCAGACCCATCTATCGCTTTATTGTAAAAGAACAGATCAGCCCATTCTGCCATAAGTACTTCTCTATTCCGCTGAGTAGGATTCGCCAATGGGTTTGAGTCAGTGATTCGAAGACCTCCTTTACTGGATCTCGATTCATGTAGAAATTAAGGAATTATGATTCCAGTTGAACCGGAGAGATCAAAATTCCCGCGGTATTACAGAATTCCTTAGCTTAGGTACCGTATGAGTAGGCCTGACAAAACCCCTGTATGGCTTCTTCTATTTCTCGAGAAAAAGAAATATGACCAACAGTGGTTCGGGTGTATATACAAAGGGTTTGTTTTTTTATACGTCTTACTATTAGATAGTGCCCATAAATTTCATGATAGGTACCCAAAGATTCATATTGAACTTCGACAGGAACTTCTCTTGAGGCAATGACACGTTGATCTAGTCGCCACCGAAGCCACAAAGGACTATCTAAATTGATTCGTTTCTGCTGATAAACTATAAGTACATCATAGGAACTACAAAAATAGGGCTCTTTCTCTTTCGTAGTATATTTATACTTATAATCATTAACTGTTTCATTTTGATAGTTTATGCGATTCCATGGATTATACCTATTTGCACAAATACCTCGACGATTCCCGATCGTTAATACATAGAGTCCAATAAGCATATCTTGGGTTGGTACCGAAATGGGATCTCCAATAGCCGGAGAAAAGAGATTCATATGAGAAAACATAAGTAAACGAGCCTCCGCTTGCGCTTCCAAAGATAAAGGTACATGAACAGCCATTTGATCCCCATCAAAGTCTGCATTGAATCCTTTACGAACTAATGGATGTAAACAAATAGCACGTCCACCCCCTAAAATGGGCTGGAACGCCTGTATGCCTAATCTATGCAG